TTGAAAGTTATGTGGCATCTTTATAAGAAATCCGCGATTTCTTTCAATTTCTAATCCAATACGTAAATTTATTGGTTCTGTCAAGCTAGCTATATGTTGTGTATTGTCGACAATTTCTACATAAGGTGGTAAGATGATATCTCGAGCAGTTACATATCCAGGACCTCTAACACAAATAGACGCGTCACAAGTTCCATATAGATTACTTCTCAATACAATTTCTTTCAAATTCATTATAATTTCGTGGGCCGATTCTTGAATACCCGTTATAGTAGAATATTCGTGGGAGACGTTCTCAGATTTTACACGTGTGATACATGTTCCTTCTATTTCTCCAAGCAAAGCTCTTCGCATCGCAATGCCTATTGTGTCGGCTTGTCCTTTCATAAGTGGAGACAGAATAAATCGACCATAATAAAGGCGTTTACTGTCTGTTCTTGATTCAACACACTTCCACTGTAGTGTCCGAGTAGATACTGTTACTTTCTCTCGAACCATAGTAATAATATTTTTTTTGATTGAATTATTTATTTCTCTTGTTTCTCTTGAAATTTCTTCACTGTTTATTTCTATACACGTCTTTTTTTCGGAGGTCTACAGCCATTATGTGGCATAGGGGTTACATCCCGTACAAAAGTTAATAGTATACCACTTCTACGAATAGCTCGTAATGCGGCGTCTCTTCCGAGACCGGGACCTTTTATCATGACTTCTGCTCGTTGCATACCTTGATCTACTACTGTACGAATAGCAACCGATGCTGCAGTTTGAGCGGCAAAGGGTGTCCCTCTTCTTGTACCCTTGAATCCACAAGTACCGGCCGAGGACCAGGAAACCACCCGACCTCGTACATCTGTAACTGTAACAATGGTATTATTGAAACTTGCTTGAACATGAATAACTCCCTTTGGTATTTTACGTGCACTTTTACGTGCACCAATACGTAAATTTCTACGTAAACCAGTTCTCGGTATACCTTTTGCCATATTGTATCATCTCATAAATATGAGTCAAAAATATATGGATATATCCATTTCATGTCAAAACAGATTCTTTATTTGTACGCTGAGCCCTTTAGTGAGTCTGATTATCCCTTTATCCTTGTCTTTGTTTATGTCTCGGATTGGCACAAATTACTCTAATGCGCCCCCGTCTACGAATTAGTCGACATTTTTCACAAATTTTACGAACGGAAGCTCTTATTTTCATATTTGTTATTCCTTATCTTAATTCTGAATCTACTTCTCGGTAGAAAATAGGTTTCTTGGAATTTTTTATCTTGAATCGTATTGAATAAAAATCACCTAATCCTTCAAATCCTTGTTTCGGAGTCGATAAATTATACGTCCTCTGGTTGAATCATAACGACTTACTTCAATTTTGACTTTATCTCCGGGAAGTATCCGTATAAAACTACGCCGGATCTTTCCCGAAACATAACCTAGAATCAGATCCTCATTATCTAAACGAACCCGGAACATGCCATTGGGAAGCGATTCAGTAATTAAACCTTCATGAATCCATTTTTGTTCTTTCATTTCAGGTAAAGCCCCCTTGAGGTATCAACTAATGGAGGAGAAACGATATTAGACAACTCACCCCCTTATCTTTTTTTTTTTACAAATAGGAAGAGGTTTCGGATTTCATTTGGATATTAAATGAATTACCATATATAACATAAAATTTCTCCGCCGATTCCTTCTAGTCGAGCCTCTCGATCTGTCATTATACCCCGAGAAGTAGAAAGAATTACAATCCCTATCCCACCTAAAATTCTAGGAATTCGTTGAGAGTTAGAATAAATTCGTAGACCCGGTCGGCTGATCCGTTTTAAATTTAATAAATTCCTATAGGGTCTTTTTCTATTCCTGCTATGTCGCAGGGTTAAAACTAAAAAATTTTGGTTTTTTTCTCGATGTTTTCTGACGTTTTCGATAAAACCTTCTCGGAAAAGTATTTTAACAATATTTTCGGTAATATTAGTAGATGCTATGCGAACAACTCTTTTTCTATCCATATCAGCATTTCGTATAGAGGTTATTATCTCAGCAATAGTGTCTCTACCCATGATGAACTAAAACTTTTGGTGTCTCAAAATTGGATATAATTAACATGTTTTTTTATTGGTTTATGAATATAAAAATTTTAAGGTATATACGCGAAACACAAGCTACGAATTAATCTAGTTCTTAAATTATTTTTTTTTTTCAAATACCCCAAAAATATCAGATCTCTTTTTATTTTATAATACTTCGGGAGCTAATGAAACTATTTTAGTAAAATTTAATTGTCTCAATTCGCGGGGGATTGCCCCAAAAATGCGAGTTCCTTTTGGGTTTCCTTCTTGATCAATCACAACTGCAGCATTGTCATCATATCGTATTATCATACCGCTGTCACGTTTAAGTTCTTTACAGGTACGAACAATTACAGCTCTGACTACTTCTGATTTTTCTAGGGGCATATTTGGTACTGCTTCTTTAATCACAGCAACAATAACGTCACCAATATGAGCATATCGGCGATTACTAGCTCCTATGATTCGAATACACATCAATTTTCGAGCTCCGCTGTTATCCGCTACATTTAAATAGGTCTGAGGTTGAATCATATAAATTTTTGAGTCTATTCTTCCAATGCAAAGGATGAAAAAAAAATAAAAAAAAAATATTGTTTGTCTAAGTCTAAAAAAAGAAACCTGTGATTTTGTTTCATCCCCAGGACTCATTTCTGTCGGTTCTACATTTTTATCCCGAAATAAGAAATTGAGTTCGTATAGGCATTTTGGATGCTGCTATTAAAATAGCCCTTTTAGCTATATTTTCGGTTACTCCACCCATTTCATATAGTATTCGCCCCGGTTTAACAACAGCTACCCAATATTCAGGGGATCCTTTCCCTGAGCCCATACGTGTTTCAGCAGGTCTTACTGTAACTGGTTTATCTGGAAAGAGCCGGACCCATATTTTTCCACCACGGCGTGCATTTCGTGTCATTGCTCGGCGACCTGCTTCGATTTGTCTCGATGTGATCCAAGCGGGTTCAAGTGCTTGAAGAGCATATTTACCGAAACAAATATGATTACCTCGATAAGATATTCCCTTCATTCTTCCTCTATGTTGTTTACGGAATTTAGTTCTTTTGGGGTTATAGTTGATGGTTGTTTCGGAATTTCATCTCTACTACAGAGCTGGACGTGAGAGTTTCTTCTCATCCAGCTCCTCGCGAATAAAAGGATTCAAAATGGAATTTCAATTAATTTGAATAGCTATTAGAATATTTTTATAAAAAATTTTATTTTTTTCTAACGTCCTAATAAATCTTTATTGTCTTTTGTCCTTTATCCGAGTTTACCAATTCAAAAAAAGAAAGTTTTCGCGGGCGAATATTGACTCTTGCAATCTCTATTTCAGTCCTAGCACTTGTTCGTCACTTTTCCGAATAGATGAATTGATTTCCGGTTCATTTCGCCATCCTAACTAGTGAATTATTAAGATTCATTTGTTTAATAAAATCTTTTGCATTCACAGGTTCCTTCGTTTCCACCACTTCGTACTAAATGATTAGGTCAGAATTCTACAACGGAGCTCATAATCCAATTTATTCTTGAGTCAACTTTCTTAGTCTTTATTGACTCGAAGCTCTTGAGTTTTTTCTTCTCTTCTATCAGAAATTCCTTGAATATTTCATTATGTATGAATCAATTAGTATTGATGCTTTATTACATTGTCTTTTATGAGATAACCCACAGACCTTCCATATTAGAATTCTATATCATTGATATTCTTTTTCTCTCTTTCTCTCATCCTTCCATTTATCCACACCTTTTTTCTGTAATTTTGCTTTAAAAAAGTTTAATTATTTCAGTTGCTACAAAGATATGACTTATTTCACATATCTTGACTGGTTCTTTAGATCCAGATAATATGAAGTGATGAATTGGTTTTCATACTATCGGGCCGGTCTTTTGTAATCCTAACCCTAAAAAAAAACCAACGAGTCACACACTAAGCATAGCAATTATATCAAAAGGTCAATTGAATTTTTATTCAACCCTATAGAATTAAGAGAATTAAGAATTAGTTTGATTGGTAAGAAAAAGAATGAACGAGTTTCTCCCTTTTTCCTTCTATCAATAGATAGAAGGAAAAAACAATGAAAGTTTTCTTATTCCTCTTCCTTGTCTATAAAAATCCAAATTTTGATGCCCAAAACCCCATAGATAGTCCGAACTGTATAGGAACAATAATCTATTTTAGCTCGAATGGTTTGTAGGGGAACCCTGCCCTCTCTGATCCATTCGACACGGGCAATTTCTTTTCCGTCGATACGCCCTGCAATTTGTACTTGAATTCCTTTTGTATCCGCTTGTTCAGTTAATTCAATAGCCTTTTTCATTGCTTTTCGAAATGAAACTCTATTTTTTAATTGTCCTGCTATAAATTCTGCAAGAATATTAGGGTTTCCGTAAGGTTTTGCAATTCTTGTGATAGCAATGTTAAGTTTTCGATTCACATAATGAAATTTTTTTTGTAAATTCATCTGTAATTCTTCGACCCCTCGCGGTCTACTTTCTATTAATAACTTTGGGAATCCCATAAAGATTATGACCTGGATCAAATCGATTCTTTTTTGAATCTCAATATGCGCAATTCCCTCGGCGCCGGAGGATATTTTCATATTCTTTTGAATATAATTTTTAATAAAGTCTCTTATTTTTTGATCTTCTTGTAGGTCCTCAGAATAATTTTTTGGTTTTGCAAACCAAAGGGAATGATGACTTTGGGTTATACCAAGTCGGAAACCAAGTGGATTTATTTTTTGTCCCATACTACCTCACTATCACTATTATATACATTATGATCTACCATAGTTGTCTTTTTCCATCTAGGGTTTTTTAACGAATAGAAAGATATATCTTCATATTCATCTAAAGATATATCTTTTACTACAATAGTTATATGACAGGTAGCCTTTTTTATCGCATAACTACGTCCTCG